GCCCCGATACGTTACAAAATTTCGCTTTAGCCAATGCTCCTATCAAAGGAATTGTGGGGACTATAGTATCAAACTTATTAATAGAAACATCTATAATAAATGAATTTTCTAACATTTGACTCCTTACCACACAAGGCTTTAGCCGTAAACTTGAAAGATGGCCCAGAAAATCGAGGGAGTGCTTGGAGAATTGGTTTATTTGAATTCTATCTGGTTGAGGCCACAAGTCAAAATAACCTTGACAAAAATTGACAAGGTAATACTTCCATTTTTTTATCAGAAGAGGTGTTCCTTTTGAAGCCAGAATGGCTTTTCCTTGATATCTGACATAATTCATGAAAGGATCCTTGAACAACCATAAGGTGGTCTGAAAATTTTTATGAAAAATGAAGAAAAACTTGTCTATTTTTCGATAAAAATGTGTTCGCTCAAGAAGGGCTCTATACGATCTTGATCGTAAATGAACAGATTGTTTACGGAGAAAAACGAATATGGATTCGCATTCATATATATGAATATTATATAGGAACAAGAAAAATCTTTGATTCTGATTTGAAAAATGCGAAATATCGATTTTTTTTTGAGTAATCAGATTATTCGAATTCTGAGACTCGTAGAGAAAGAATCGTAATAAATGCAAAGCGGGGGTATCCTGTATCCAATAGCGAAGGGTTTGAATCAAGAGTTCCAAATGGATGGGGTAGGGTATTAGTATATCTAAGGCATTATTTAAATGTGAGAATTTATCCTCTAAAAAGGGAAATGTTGAATGAATTGATCGTAAATTATGAGATTTTGCTATTTCTTTCGCTTCTAGGGAAGGTACTAATCGCAGAGGGAATGGAATTTCCACAATGAGTGAAAAACCCTCTGATATCATTTTAGAATAAAAATGCTTCTTCTGATTCTGATCACGAAATGTATTTTGGTTAAAATCATTATCAAAGAGAATCAAATGCTTCTGTTGATACATTCGAGTAATTAAACGTTTTGAAATTAGTGAACTGGATTTATTGTCATAACCTAAATTTTCGAGAGGTTCAGAAAGAATCGATCTATTTAAACCATGATCATGAGCAAGCGCATAAATAGACTCCTGAAATAGAAGTGGATATAAGAAGTCTTGTCGTCGAGATCTATCTATTTGGAAATATCCTTGTAATTCTTCCATTGAAAATGAGATTTGAACCAAAGACCGAGGGTTTCTTGGACTATCAAATGATACATAGTGCGATACAGTCAAAACAAGGTAGATAGTCATAAAATGATATCTACCCTGAAGATAGATAAGCTTATCAAGGGATTCTCTTTTTTTTTCATCCAACCAATAGGTTTGTGTTCTTTAATTAAGATATTGAAATAATAAGAAATCCTTTATTTTTGCAACCCGATCGCTCTTTTGATTTTAGAATTGATTCTATTTATCAATATACCGTTTCTTCTACACATTCGTCTCCACTCAATAAGAGTGGAGATAGTTAATAATTAGGATTCAAAAAAAAAAAGAAATAAAGAAATGGAGAATCCACTTATTTTTATGGTTATGGGAGAACCTTTTCCCGAATCAGGTACTAATATATTTCTAACGTCTAATTAGATCGGGAAATCATTCGAATTAAGAAGAGAAGCTCGTTGCTTTTTGTTTTCTATATTCTATAATTGGATCCTTGCGGCTCTATCCATTTATTCACTCGACCCATATTGAAATATAATATAAGAATTCAAAGAATACTTTGTATTGATCCGGTAAGGATTAAGAATGAAGTGCTCTTAGAGTTCTTCCTTAATTCGTTAATACGACATGCTGTTTTTTCCATTCGTTCTCTTCTCTTTCAGGATCAGTCGTGGTCTTACAAACTCTACCAATGGTATGGATGAATTCGTTGCTTCATCCAAATGTGTAAAAGATTCTAGTCGCACTTAAAAGCCGAGTACTCTACCGTTGAGTTAGCAACCCGAGTGTATAGATGAATCATAATAAAAATAAAGAGATTGCAAACCCCATCTAGAATCTAGAATTAGAATTCGGAGAGAAATAGATTTACTTAATTGAAAATTACCATAATGAAATTCTATTTATTCAATACACTATTGTCAATATAAAATGAACGTTGACAAGCACCTGGACAGAAAGACCCTATGAAGCTTTACTGTTCCCTGGGATTGGCTTTAGGCCTTTCCTGCGCAGCTTAGGTGGAGGGCGAAGAAGGCCCCCTTCCGGGGGGCCAAGCCGTCAGTGAGATACCACTCTGGAAGAGCTAGAATTCTAACCTTGTGTCAGGACCTACGGGCCAAGAGACAGTCTACGCTAGACAAAATCAAAAAGAAATCAAAGTGAAAAAAAAAAAGGACTAGTGCTGTATTGACACTAGCTACGTGCAGTGCACACGTAGCTAGTTTTTGAACGAATTAAAAAATTCGTTTCCACCAAGGTTTGGTTTTTTTTCTTTTCCTATCATATAGGATCCTGTTCCCCCTTCGGTCGTATTTTTCCAATTCCACAGTCATGTTCCCCCTTTGGTCATAGTGTATGACCTCGAGGGTAGTGTTGCCGGCTCTATCTGTCGTTTTGTTCGAAACATAAGTCACGTTCTGCGGTTGTGGGTAATACCAAGGACTTAGCAGATTAAACCACTTCATCATTATTACACCTCCAAAACAGAGCACGTACTTATACTCGATCGAATAATGCTTATCCAGATATAGATATAGTTGGATAATTCGATCGACACAAATTATGAGTATTTCTACCCAATTTTCTTTTTTCGAAAGATACTGGGAGATCGCCACCCACATAGATAGGTTGAATATCAATTTTTCAAATAGCCTCCAAACCAGTAAAAGGTACTTCCAACCGAGAAATATTTTCCAAGCTTCTATATTAAGAAAATACTTGAAAATCAATTCTATAAACCTTTTTATATAGAAGTACCAAATTCGAATTATCATTTTGATTATAATAAGTATAATCAAAATAACCTCTTTATACGGTTTCAACTTGTGATCCAAACTAATGCGGGCTTGCTGCACCACATAAAAAATGACTAGAATCATTTTGATTCTACCTCCTATATTTTAGATTTTTTTTTGTTAATATTAATATATATTATATTAAGTAATAAGTCGTATCCTAGATACGGTTTCAACTTGTGATCCAAACTAATGCTGCTGCACCGCATAAAAAATGACTAGAATCATCTAGAATCATATTGATTTTACCTCCTATATTTTCTATTTTTTTGGGGGTTATTATATTAAGTATTAAGTCAGATCCTAGATGAAGAAATAGTAGGCCTCTGCCCTACTCATCCGCCACTGGAAACACCACTTCCCGTCCGACTTGCATGTGTTAAGCATGCCGCCAGCGTTCATCCTGAGCCAGGATCGAACTCTCCATGAGATTTATAGTTGCATTACTTATAGCTTCCTTGTTCGTAGAACAAAAAAAGAGGATTCGGATTAAAAAAAAATCCTGAAAGTTCTTGAAAAATTTTTGCTTTCTTTAAGATATTATAAACGGTTCTCGTAGGCTCAGCTCCTTTTTCAATGAAATGAAAAATAGCAGGAAGATTTAAAGAAGTTTGATTATTGATCGGGTCGTAAAGACCCACTTTACAAAGAGCCCTTCCATCTCTTCGGGATCGAACATCAATTGCAACGATTCGATAGATGGCCCATTGGGATAGCTGTAGATGACTACAGCCCCCCTTAGAAACGTAAGGGAGGTTTTCTCCTCGTACGGCTCGAGAAAGAATGATTCGAAGGGTGATCTATCGATTCGAAAATCAAGTGAGAACCCCAATTCATCAAAAAATCATTTTTTTTATAGCTCAGGTTGTTGGATCATTCTTACCCAAAGAAAGAGTGAAAAGGTCCTANGGTTCNTTCATTTATTGAGCTCTCTTTAACTCCCTTTTTGTCTCGTTTAGAATCAATTTTCCTTTTTTTATGAAAATGAAATTGTTGAGACAATTGAAAATGGCGTTTTCTTGTTACATGATATTTTAACTTTTTTTTTTTTGAATCGTTAGGCTTAAACATTACTTCGGTGATCCGTAATCATACCAAAAGGGTAGCAACATCCCTTTTGTGATTTCTTTCTCTTTAAAGAATCATACGAATGGTTGATTCCCCTCGATTCGATACACTTAAACCTCTTGCTGGAATTGGATTGTTTCCATTTCTTTCTTATTAAATAAGAAATAAGAGTCACGAAGTTCGTCTATTAATTGCTGTGAGCCATAGATCCCTACCTCTGAGAAATGACTCAATCATTTCTTCTCGAGCTCCATTGTATCCTATTTAATTAATTACTTACACGTTCACGAAAACGAAAAAAGGGTTCGTGGAAAGTGGAAATAAAAAACAAATTTTGTATTTTGTATGTCGAGTTCAGAGCACCTTCTATACTCGAACTAGAATCTTCAAAAAATAAAGAAAATGATGGGTGTTAAGAATCCATAGTTCATCATGTCCTTCAAGTCGCACGTTGCTTCCGACCGCATCGTTTTAAACGAAGTTTCACCATAAAACTGCTTTCCTTTAGAACCCGTCTGGAATTGATTCAATATGGAATCATGAATAGTCATTGGCTGAATCGAAAGTATAGTAATTGATAAAAGTCAATATCAATTACTAATTGGTATTCTACATAAGGTATAGAATACCTTGGAGCGGAAGGATTCGAACCTTCGAATAACGAGATCAAAACCCGTTGCCTTACCACTTGGCCACGCCCCACTACACATTGACCACATACGGATTCCATCCTTTATAGGCACAGAGGAAAAAGTTCTCTTTCTTCGAACTAGTAACTAGAAGAAAGAAAAGTGTGGGATGTGCTGGGACGAAAGGTTTCGAACCTTCGATATTCCGGGAACAAGACCCGGCGCCTTACCACTCGGCCACGCCCCACATCCATCCCACATCCACAACTTCTAGAGTTGTTTCTTTTTTTTTTCAATCAATTTAATATTATTGAATAATTTTAATGAATTGTCAAATCACAATCAATAAAAACCTCTATGGAATCCGTTAGATTGGTACTAGGATTTCACACAACTAGTTAGAGAATTCCACTGAATTTATTGATCATTAGATAGAATTCAATTAAGATATTGTATGAAAGTATGCTTCCTTCTATTTTCGTGCGAGAATTGAGGGGTTTTTGATTGAGTACGTAAAAAAAGCAGGATTCTTTTGTTCATTTTCCCCGTTTATCCCTTAATCAATAACTCAAAACTCAATCAAATACAATTATCTCCAAGAATGAAAGAATGAAATGTTTGTTATGCTTAATATCTTTAGTTTTATCTGTAGCTGTCTTAATTCTGCCCTTCATTCGAGTAGTTTTTTCTTTGCTAAGTTACCCGAGTCTTACGCTTTTCTTAATCCAATCGTAGATTTTATGCCAGTCATCCCTGTGCTCTTTTTTCTCTTAGCCTTTGTTTGGCAAGCTGCTGTAAGTTTTCGATGAGATCTTTATTTAATACTGTCCTACAAAGATTCATGATTTAATCAATAAAAAAAAAACTAACAATTGAAAAAAGATCGGATCTCTTACATTATGATATGAACCCTCGATTCAAACATGGAAATTCTTGAATAGGCGCGATGAATCTGAATCATCTCATTTCCTCGTTTTGCCCTTCTTCACCTTCCAGTGAACAAGAAACTAGTAAATCCCCCCACAGTAACTGTAGATATGACAGAGAATTTGGATACCGAAAAGATATTAGGTTTTTTCTTTTTTGATTTATCTCTAAACCACTTCATCTATTGGTTTGGTGTCAAACCTAGAATATGGGGTATAAAAATAGATAATCTATTCTCCTTTTCCAAAAAATAGGATCTTATCCTGGAGATTGTATAATGCTTACTCTTAAACTCTTCGTTTACACAGTAGTGATATTTTTTGTTTCTCTCTTTATCTTTGGATTCCTATCGAATGATCCAGGGCGTAATCCAGGGCGTGAGGAATAAAAAAAGAAAGGATTTCTTGTTGTTTGATTTATTCATTTTCTTATGAGTTTCTCTATTACAGATAGTGAACTATGATAAAAGATAAAATAAAAAAAAAAAAGGGGTCTCAAGATTTTTTTTTTGAATTTGAAGTCGGAAGAAGCGGAAAGAGAGGGATTCGAACCCTCGGTACGAAGAAGTCGTACAACGGATTAGCAATCAGCCGCTTTAGTCCACTCAGCCATCTCTCCCAATTAACAAAGGATAATGACTATGTTACCCCTGAAGTAAAGAAAAAGTATTTCAAAAATAGAAAAAAAAAAAAAGAGTGAAGTTGGTACGTTAAAGAGTACCCTTTGAATTTTATTTCATCCGATCCGAAGGGTCCGTCCTTTATTTGATTCCCCCACCTGGCCGGGTCGGTACCTAGCCAGGCCATTTCTTGTTATGCTATATAGTTCTTTTGGGGCAGGTCTTCTACTAAATAACCCCTCAAGAACACACATTTTTTCAAGGTCAAAAGGCCCTCCTTTTCTTATCTCATTAAGTTTCTCCAGGAAAAGACCCGAGCACTCTCATTTCCAATTTCATTTAGGATTTTGTCCTTAATCCTATCTTTATTTATTATATTACATTATTACATAGAGTAATGTTCTTGTTCGACAAATGGTCCATTCATATACAATAATCACAATGTAGCGGGTATAGTTTAGTGGTAAAAGTGTGATTCGTTCTATTAACAACTGAAATAGTTAAGGGGTCTTTAGGTTTTATTCATATTCCGTTCCGATTAAAAACTTTATTTCTTAGAAAGGATTGAATCCTTTACCTCTCAATAAGCGATTTGAGGAATCATATACATTTTCGTGATTTGTACCCAAAAGTCCATTATAAATTTTCACATTGGAGTAGGGAATCGCGAAGCATAATTTTTTTGCGCTGTATCAAGACTTAACAATTGAATGAGTATTAAGTAAAGAATCCATGGAGGAAGATACAAAAGTGTACTTCTAATCGTAACTAGATCTTCAATTTTTTCATTTGAAGAGGTTGAAGCACAATAGCTAATAAAGGACGACTTTGGTTTACTAAAGTTATCGACATTTTATTTCAGCTCGGGTGGAAACAAAAATTTCTTTCCTCAAGATTCACGCAAGGAGAAATAGAGAACGAAGTAACTAGAAGGACTTTTCAAAATACCCCTCGTCTTCTAGAGGGATCATCTAGAAAGCAATTTGTTTGGTATACATTCAGACAGAAAAGCGGACATAGATCTTATGAAGCAACTTCTTTTAGTTCGTTTATGGCTTAGATTATGGAATCCAGCCATCTTCCATAAAGGAGCCGAATGAAATAAAAGTTTCATGTTCGGTTTTGAATTAGAGACGTTAAAAATAATGAATTGACGTCGACTATAACCCATAGCCTTCCAAGCTAACGATGCGGGTTCGATTCCCGCTACCCGCTCTCTATTCATTATGAGAAGGATGAGAAGGATGCGTGTATCATAAAAGGGAAGAAAATACGCACCTTTCACTT